CGTCACAAGGTCCATATAAATTACTTCTTAAGACAATTTCTTTCAAATTCATTAAAATTTCATGTACTGATTCCTGAATACCCCCTATGGTAGAATATTCATGTGACACTTTATCAGATTTTACGCGTGTGATACACGTTCCTTCGATTTCTCCAAGCAAAGTTCTTCGCATCGCAATTCCTATTGTGTCGGCTTGACCTTTCATAAGTGGAGACAGAACAAAGCGCCCATAATAAAGACGTTTACTGTCTATTCTTGATTCAACACACTTCCACTGGCGTGTCCGAGTAGATACTGCTATTTTCTCTCGAACCATAGTAATATTTTTTGATCATTAAATCATTTATTTCTCTTGTTTCTCTTGACAGTCTTTTAATGTGCATTTCTATATTCGCCTTTTTTTGGGGGGTCTACACCCATTATGTGGCATAGGGGTTACATCCCGTATAAAAGTTAATAATATACCACTTCTGCGAATAGCTCGGAGAGCTGCGTCTCTTCCGAGACCGGGACCCTTTATCATGACTTCTGCTCGTTGCATACCTTGATCTATTACTGTACGAATAGCATTTCCCGCTGCGGTTTGAGCAGCAAAAGGTGTCCCTCTTTTCGTCCCCTTGAATCCACAAGTACCGGCAGAGGACCAAGAAACCACCCGCCCCCGTACATCTGTAATAGTTATAATGGTATTATTGAAACTGGCTTGAACATGAATAACTCCTTTTGGTATTCTACGTGCATTCTTACGTGACCCCATACGTTCATTTCTACGTGAACCGATTCGTGGTATAGCTTTTGCCATATTTTATCATTTCATAAATATAAGTCAGAGATCTATGGATATATCCATTTCATGTTACAAAAGATTCCTTATTTGTCATCGGTTTCTTTAGCGAGTCTGATTATCCCTGTCTTTGTTTATGTTTCGGATTGGAACAAATTACTATAAGTCGTCCCCTCCTACGGATTAATCGACACTTTTCACAAATTTTACGGACAGAAGCTCTTATTTTCATATTTGTCATTCCTTATCTTAAATTTGAATCAACTTCGGAATCTACTTCTTTGAAGACAATAAGTTTCTTGATAATTTTTGATCTCGATTCCCCTTCCCACGAAAGGGGCGTTCAAACCATTAAATCCTTCGTGCGGAGTCAAAAATTATACGCCTTCGGTAACGATTTACTTCAATTTTCATTCTATCTCCTGGTAGTATTCGTATAAAACTACGCCGGATCTTTCCTGAACATAACCTAGAATCAGATCGTCAGTATCTAAACGAATTCGAAACATGCCATTGGGAAGCGATTCGGTAATTAAACCTTCCTGAATCCATTTTTGTTCTTTCATTCCAGGCAAAAAGCCTCTTGAAGTATCAACTAAAGGAGGAGGAACAGTATTAAACAACCCAGCCCTTTGCCCTTTGAGTTTTTTTACACTTTCAAAGAATAAATTTTGAATACAATTTGTCTATGAGAAAGATTACCATATAGAACACAAAATCTCTCCACCGATTCCTTCTAGTCTAGCCTCTCGGTCGGTCATTATACCTCGAGAAGTGGACAGGATTACAATCCCCATCCCGCCTAAAATTCGAGGAATTCGTTGATAGTTAGAATAGATTCGTAGACCCGGTCGACTGATTCGGTTTAAATTGAAAAGGTTTCTGTTTCTATAGGGCTTTTTTCTAGCCCTTCGGTGTCTCAGCGTTAAAACCAAAAAATTTTTATGATTTTCGCGCTGTTTTCTCATGTTTTCTATAAAACCTTCTCGTAAAAGTATTTTTACAACATTTTCGGTACTATTAGTCGATGTTATTCGAACCACTCTTTTTTGATACATATAAGCATTTCGTATAGAGGTTAATATCTCAGCAATAGTGTCTCTACCCATTATGCCTAAAATTGTTGGTAACTCATTATTTGATATAATCAACATGTTTTTTTGTTTATGAATAATTCAAGGTATATGCGTGAAATACAATCTATCTCTTAATCTTTATCTATTTTTTTCAAATAACCTTACTAGAAACATAGTTTTATAGTACCTCGGGAGCTAAGGAAACTATTTTTGTAAAATTTTGTTTTCTTAATTCACGGGCGATCGCACCAAAAATTCGAGTTCCTTTTGGATTTCCTTCTTGATCAATAACAACTGCAGCATTGTCATCATATCGTATTATCAAACCGTTATCTCGTTTGAGTTCTTTACAAGTACGTACAATTACAGCTCTGACAACTTCTGATCTTTCTAGGGGCATATTTGGTACCGCGTCTTTGATTACAGCAACAATAATGTCACCAATATGAGCATATTGACGATTGCTAGCGCCTATGATTCGAATACACATCAATTCTCGGGCCCCGCTGTTATCGGCTACATTTAAATGGGTCTGAGGTTGAATCATACGATTTTAAAAATTTTTCTTTAAATGCAAAGGACAAAGAAAAAAAAGAAATATTGTTTATCTAAAAAAAATGAATTTTCAATTTTTTCATAA